TTGCTTTAGCCAATGATCTAATTAGAGGAATAATTGGAATTATTGTATCAAACTTTTTCATAAGATTTTCCATTATAAATGACTTTTCCAACATTTGACTCCGTACCACTGAAGGATTTAGCCGAACATTTGAAAAATAACCCAAAAAGTAAAATGAATGCTCGGATAATTGGTTTATATGGATCTTTCCTGGTTGAGACCAAACATAAAAATGACATTGCCATAAATGTATAAGATAGTACTTCCATTTTTTCATCAAAAAGGGCGTATTCCTTGAAGCCAGAATGGATTTTCCTTGATATCTAACATAATGAATGAAAGGGTCCTTGAAGAACGATAGGGTGGACCGAAAATCCTTATCAAAGACTTCTACAAAATGTTCTATTTTTGCATAGAAATAGATTCGCTCAAAAAGGACTCCAGAAGATGTTAATCGTAAATAAGAAGATTTGTTACGGAGAAAAAGAAAGATGGATTCGTATTCACATACATAAAAATTATATAGCAACAGGAAAAATCTTGGATTATTTTTTGAAAAAAAAGTAGAAATCCCCTTTTTTGGAGTAATAAGACTATTCCAATTACAATACTCATAAAGAAAGAGCCTTAATAAATGAAAGGAGGAGGCATCTTTCACCCAGTATCGAAGGGTTTGAATCAAGATTTCCAGATGGATAGGGTAGGGTATTTGTACATCTGACACATAATTTAAATATGGAAATTTTTCCTCAAAAAAAGGAAATATTGAATGAATTGATCGTAAATTATAGGATTTTATGATTTCTTCCTTCTCTAAGGAAGAGATTAATTGTAGGGAAAATGGAATTTCCACACTGAGGGCAAGCCCCTCTGAGATTATTTGAGAATACAAATTCTTGTTGTACCCCCAAAATGGATTTTTGTTAGAACCATTAGCAGAAATAATCAAATGATTCTGTTGATACATTCGAGTAATTAAACGTTTTACAATTAGTAAACTAGATTTATTGTCATAACCTAGATTTTGCACCAAAATGGAACTATTTAAACCATGATCGTAAGTAAGTGCATAAATATACTCCCGAAAAATAAGTGGGTATAGGAAGTCATGTTGACGAGATCTATCTAGTTCTAAATATACTTGAAATTCCTCCATTTTTTAAATTCGATTTGGGCCAAGGATCGAAGATATATTGGGTTCTCAAATAATACATAGTGCGATACAGTCAAAATAGGGTATTCTATTCTAATAAAAAAGAAATAGATACCTAGAAAACAAGTAAGACTCATCAACGGACTCTCTCTACTCGCTTTTTTTTCCATCTAATTGTTTTATGTTCGTTCTAGGATAACAAGATAGTTAGAAATCCTTTATTTTCTCAACCCAATCGCTCTTTTGATTTTGGAAAAAAAAATCTTTATCAATATACTCTTTCTTCTACACATTTATCGCCACCCCATAATATAATGGAGAATAGCTAATAGTTAGGATTCATAACAAAAATAAATAATCCATTCATGGGAAAAGCTTTTCCCACATCAAGTACTAATATTTGGATTTTTAACGTATAATTAGATGGGGTAATCATTCAAATTCAAAACGAAAGCTCGTTCCTTTTTGTTTCCCTATAATTGGAGCCACCAAACTCTATCCATTTATTAATTCAACTCAACTGTGAATTTTTTTTGTTGCGAGCCAAGAATTCAAACACGGATTTGGGCCCGATCCAATAATAATAATGAAATATTTTTAGAATTCTCCATTGATACGACATGCTGCTTTTTCCATTCATTCCTTTCTGGATCAGTCGTGGTCTTACAAACTCTACCGATGGTATGGACGAATCCATTGCTTCATAGAAATGTGTAAAAATTTGAGTCGCACTTAAAAGCCGAGTACTCTACCGTTGAGTTAGCAACCCTAAAAAAATAAACTATAAAAATCAACTAATAAGATGTGTAGATACAACCGCAATCAAAATAAATAAAAAGATTGAATTGGATTGGATAAAAAAAAATATTCCATTCAAATCTAAAATCCAGAAAAAATATTTAAAATGTCGAAGTCGAATCGATTCTGAACATAAGAATGTTCAGATCAGATTAAAATACAAGAGATTTTCTCAGATAATAGATAAAAAAAGAAAATAACAATTTATAGAACGCCTCTTTATCTCCTATGTTATTGTTATACATTTGTTATTGTTATACATTTGTTATTGTTATACATTATTCTCATTTTGTTTATTTAATTTATTTTTATTTAAAATTTTTTATCAATTTTGATTTTGATTATTATTATATATATATATTATTTATATTATTATTATATAGTATATTATTTAGTATATTATTATATTCTAAATTATAAAGTATAGTATAAAGAAATAATTATAAAGATATAAAGAAAAAGATTTCTTTAATTCAAAATTCAAAAAAGTATTTCTTTAATTAAAAAAAAGAACTTCTTTTCTTCTTGCTATCACAGAAAATCCAACGAACTTTTCGTTTTGATGAAGTAAAAAAAATCCTATGGAACGGGAATAAACGGATCCATTTATTCACGATCGGATTATATTTGGTTGATACACTGTTGTCAATATTAATGTTGAAAAAAGAATACAATGGAGAAAATAAACGAATTAAAAACTTAAATATTAAATTGAATAAATACCAATTGAAATCCAATTGAATTTAATTCAAATTACTAATAAAAAATCAAAAAATAATAAATACTAAGAATATAAATATATAATTACTAAATATATAATTAATAAAGTTCTTAATACAATTCCATTTTCCATTTTTAAATTAAAGTAAAGTAAATAAAAAAACCAAGCAATCTTGTTGTATTAACACTACATAAATAATCGATATAGATACAAAAAGGCGTATATACAAAAATGAAAGAAAAAGGTAGAGATCGCAATTAATAAGAATTCAAAAATAGAATAATTCAATCAATATAAATAGAATAAATAGAAATAGAATAAATATAAATAGAATGAGAAAGCTTAACCTAACCCCCCTTTTCTTTTTCAATTTATTCAGAGAATTCTAACAAAAACCAGCTCATTGAGGATAATGTATTTATAGAACCAATTACTTCATTTATTACTTAATTTATTACTTAATTTATTCATTTGCCCATTTTTCTATTATCAATAAAAATGGATTTTTGTAGTTATTAAAAAACAGCATTCTATGGCAGCAACAGCAATAAGAAATCAAAAATTAGGAAAAATTAGGTATGAATAGAACAAGAGAGCGGGGGGGGGGATAAGAGAGAAAAGGATTATATAAATCTATATAAAAGTCATCCACACCCTCTTTTTTTATTTTATTTATTGATTTTTTTAATTGAAATTGAATTTCGTTTGTTGATTAGGATTAAGTTCCATAAAAACACCCGCCTTTTTTGAAATATCCTGAACAGTTCCTGTAGGTTGAGCGCCTTTTTCAAGGAAATATAGAATAACAGGAATATTTAAATAGGTTTGATTCTTTATGGGATCATAAAAACCCACTCTCCGAAGATCTCTCCCCTCTCTTCGGGATCGAACATCAATTGCAACGATTCGATAAACGGCTCATTGGGATAGATAAACAATACACCCCCCCTAGAAACGTATAAGAGGTTTTCTCCTCGTACGGCTCGAGAAAATTCGAAATTATGTCTATGTATAGAATTATGATGTCAAATAGATTCATAAAATCATCAAATCAATTAGACTCTAATTTAAATTAAATACTTTTTTCTTATTCTTTCTTTCCCGAAAAAGAAATCACTTGTATTCGCAACCTCATAACTCAAGTTGGATAACTCTCAAATAACTCAAAGGAAAACAAAACCTTTAGTTAGGTATTTTATTTCATTTATTGAGCGGTCTCTACCCCCTTTCTTGTCTGTCTCCTTTAGAATCCTTTTTTCGTCTTCAGTCAGTCTAATATAGTTGTTGAGACAATTGAAAACGGTATTTACTTGTTCCACGATCCATTAGCTTTTCCTTGAATCATTGGGTTTAGACATTATTTCGAGGATCTTTAATCATTTCAAAAATGGCAGCAACATACCAATTTTTTGATCTCTTTCCATCAAAGAATCATACAAATAAATGGTTGATTCCCCCAGATCCACTTTTGATCGAACTAGTTTTACCAATTCCAACAAATTTTACTTTTTTTTTGAAACTTGCTCGAATTGGATCCTTTCGATTTCTATAGCGAAAATATACTTACGAAGTTGTTCTAACTTATTAATTTTCACTAACCCTAGAAACTTGCCCCTGAGAAATGAATCAACTCGAGCTCCATCATGTACTATTTCCATCATCAAACCCTCTCTCCTCCCCCCAAAAAGAAATTCGAGTGAAATAGAACAAACAATGTCGAGAAAGAGCACCTTCATTTCTATATAATAGAAAAATGGTGGATGTAAGAATCCACGGCTAATGTAATCATGTCTTTCAAGTCGCACGTTGCTTTTTACCACATCGTTTCAAACGAAGTTTTACCATAACATTCCTCTAGTTTGGAGCCGGCATGTAATTGATTCAATTCTGAAATCATGAATAGTCATTGATTCAATCGATACATAATAATTCATATTTTTTCCTTCTATATGAATGGCAAATTTCTAAAGTAAAGAAGTATAAAAAAAAAGAAAATTAACTCGATATTGTAGGAATATAATTTCTATTCTATTTCTATTTTCTTTTTTAGAAAAATAGAGATTCGAAATCTTCTTATTCAAAAAATTAAAAATAGAAAAAAATAATTAGAATTCAAAATATTAATAGAAAATTTTTTTTTATTATCAAATTGAAATTTATAAATTTTGAATTTATAAATAGATTAATAATTAATAAATTTAGAAAATATTCTAAAAAATAAATAGAAATATATTATTAATTAATATTCAATATATTAATAAAAATATATAATTATTATAATTATAAATATATAACTAATAGAAAAAATCTTCTTTTTTTAGATTTTATATTTTATTAAATTTATTAGTTTTTATTAAAAAAAAAATAATGATATACATTTTGAATATACAATAACACGAACACGAAAAAAAATAAGTTCTTTTTGAATCTACATTTTCAAAGTGACTCGATTTAGAGACGAATAATAAAAAAAAAGAAGAAGAATCACATTCTACCCAATATTATATTAATACTATAATACTCTTAAACAAAAGATTTCTCAAAAAAGGGAAATCTTTATTATGATATAAAATTTGTATTCAGATATGATATATATCATGAATGGATCTACTCTGGGACGGAAGGATTCGAACCTCCGAATAGCGGGACCAAAACCCGTTGCCTTACCGCTTGGCCACGCCCCATTTCTATTCGACACTACTAAACACTATTATTTATAGTGGTTGTTCGTCAATTCTAGTCCAAATATCTAAATATCTATAGCTAAATATCTATAGAATAAATTGTTGCTAGAATTTTGATATGTCTAGATATAGAATGAAACTGAAATTCTTGATCATTACATAGAATTCAATTAAGATATTGCATGAGAGTTTGATTTCTTTTATTTCTTTTTTTTTTTTTCAGAATGGAAAGATTTTGAATTGGATAAGTTCAAATCAAAGAAGGATTTTTGGGGTCCACTTTTTTTGATTCATCATTTTTTTCGTAATTAATTCGTATTTTTTTTATTTATTCTATATATTATATATATTCCATTTTTATTCGTATTCGATTTTTATTATTATTTTGATTTTCAATTTTTGTGATTTTCTTATTAATTTAATTAATTAATAAATTAAATATTTAATTAATTTTATATTAAAATTAATAGAATAAAAAATAAAAAAAAAACGAAATCAAAATTGAAAATTCATTTATTAGTATTAGAAAATTCAGAATAGAATTCTAATATCTAATAATAGAATATATTAATAAGAATATTAACTTAATTTTTATTAATTTAATTCACAAAAAGAAAAAATACAATTATCTTAAAGAACAAAATGTTTGTTATGCTTAATATCTTTAGTTTGGTCTGTATTTGTATTAATTCTGCTCTTTATTCAAGTAGTTTTTTCTTCGCGAAATTACCTGAAGCCTATGCTTTTTTGAATCCAATTGTAGATATTATGCCAGTAATACCTGTACTCTTTTTTCTCTTAGCTTTTGTTTGGCAAGCTGCTGTAAGTTTTCGATGAGATCTTTAATTTGAATACTGTCCTAGAAAAATTCAAAATTTATTCGAAAAAAAGATTCGAACATTTTAACAATTTTGATTTCTAAGATCAGATAAGTTTTACAGTGTGAATCCTCATGTGTAGTATAGGAGAATCTATTCTCTTTCTTTTTTTTAATGATCTTGGAGATTGTGTAATGCTTACTCTAAAACTTTTTGTTTACACGGTAGTGATATTCTTTGTTTCTCTTTTCATCTTCGGATTCCTATCTAACGATCCAGGACGTAATCCGGGACGTGAAGAATAAAAAATCATATTTTTTATTCTTTTGTTTTCTGTGTTTTCCTTGCTTGTGCTTGATTTTGAAATATTCTTATTATCCATTTTACATCTTTCAATTTTAACTATTAAATAGAATCAAAAAAATATAATCAAAAAAAGATAATAAAAAAAATAAATAATATAAATAATAATAAAAGTTAATCAAAAATTCAAACAAACAAAGAAAAGAAACAAAAAAGACTCTGTTCTATAAATTCAAAAGGTAAATAAAATACCAAATCATTGATGGAAACGGAAAGAGAGGGATTCGAACCCTCGGTACGAAAAATTCGTACAACGGATTAGCAATCCGACGCTTTAGTCCACTCAGCCATCTCTCCCCAATTGAAAAGGGCCCTTTCTTTTTCTTATATTGAATTTCATATTTCTATCTTATCTCTATATGTCTCTATATGAATATTTATATATTATAATATTCAATTTAATTCAATTTAATAATCTTTATTTTAATAATTTAGAATTGAATTATATATTATTTTAATTTTAATATATTAATCTTATTACTTACTTATTACTTATTAATAGAAAATTTCAATTTAATTGATTTTTAATTTAATAGAATAACTTATAAATAATAAAAAATTCTAATACTAATCAAAAATCTAACTAATAAAGAATAAAAAAAAAAATAAATAGAATTCTAATAAAAATTTGAGATTTTCAAATTACACATTAATAGAATAATTTAAATAATTCAAATTAAATAATAAATAAAATTAATATAATCCATTTTGAAATTGAAATTAATAATTCTATTTTAATTCTATTTATAATTTATAAAAAATAATTAATTAGTTAATATAATGATAATGAATTCTAAATAATGAATTCTAATTAGAATAATTAATAATAAAGAATATATAAATATATGTTTAATTAAAAAATTTAAAAGATTATTATAATTATTTTATTCTAATAGAATATAGAATATTATTAAGTATTATTTATTCTATATTCTATTTATAGATTATAGAATAAGGAATAAAAAATATTTTCAGCCCGGCTAGGTACTAACCCGGCCGGGCCTTTTTTGTTCCCATGAATTCTGGATAAAAATGATTTATTTGATCTGAAAAAAAGAATACTTGTTATTGAAACAAGATCAAACATAAGAATGTCATTTATTACTACTCTTTCCCTTTTTCCGATAAAGTATCTAAAAGAAAAAAGACAAAAAGAATGGAACTAAGGATTCTTGCACAATGCATTTTTATGTTATAACTTAAGTAGTTTTGTCGAGATGTATCGGTCAAAACACCTTTACTTTAGCAAAACAAAATCCAAAAATCAAATGGGTCCTCTTTTCTTAATTTCATTAGATCTCCTTACGAAACACGTCAACACTATAAATTTTATGATTCTTTTATGATCCTATTTCTGATTCCCTTGTTGGTGTTGGACAAAAGTTACATTTATATACAATAATCGCATTGAAGCGGGTATAGTTTAGTGGTAAAAGTGCGATTCGTTCTATGGATCCCTTACTAGTTAAGGGATCCCTCGTTTGATTCATATTCCGATCAAAAACTCTATTTCTTATCTTAAAAGGGTTTAATCCTTTACCTCTCAACGAACAATTCGAGGAATAATATACATTATCGTAATTTGTATTCAAAAAGAATCAATTCGAAATTGACAAATTGAATTATGAAATTACAAAACATAAGTTTTTTGAATTGGATCAATACTCCCAATTTTTTGAGTATGAGTAAAGGATCCATGGAGAAAGATATAGAAAGGTTTTTTTTATCGTAACTAAATCTTCCATTTTTTTTATTTGTATAGGAGAGATTGAAGCAAAATAGCTATTAAACGATTACTTTAGTTTACTAGAGATGTCGACATATTTTTTTAGCTCGATGAAAAAGCTTTTCCTAAGGATTCTCTTAAATAGAAATAGAGAACGAAGTAACTAGAAAAAAAAGATTGTTAGAATCCGCCTCTTCTAGATTCTAGAGGGATCATCTAAAAAGCGGGATGTTTTGAATGCATTCAGATGCATTCAGACAGAAGGGCTGACATAGATGTTATGGATGGCATTTTTTTTTACGTCTTCCATTTGTTAATCTCTTCCATAAAGGAGCCGAATGAAACCAAAGTTTCACGTTCGGTTTTGAATTAGAGACGTTCAAAATGATGAATCAACGTCGACTATAACCCCTAGCCTTCCAAGCTAACGATGCGGGTTCGATTCCCGCTACCCGCTTCTATTATATCTTTTTATTCTATTCGAATCGAAATTTGTGTATTATAGAATATAGAATGAATATAGAATTAATTCATTAAATTAATATTAATATATAACTAAAACTAATTAATTTAGTTATTTAGTTTTTAACTAAAAAATTCTTATTTTTCAATCGACTAGAATTCGAAAAATAAAATAGAATTCTTTAATTCATTCTAATTCTTTAATTTCTTTAATCTAATTATATTAATTTAATGTAAAATAAAAATAGTCAAAATGGAAATGCAATTCATCATTAAATTGAATACACAATCCCCGGATCACATATTCTTATTTTCCGAATAGAAAAATAAAAAAACAATTGTAATGAAAAGAAAAGCGTCCATTGTCTAATGGATAGGACAGAGGTCTTCTAAACCTTTGGTATAGGTTCAAATCCTATTGGACGCAAATTATTTGCATATATATTTAATATTTAATTTTCTTTCTATGTCAAGAAAAGTATTTTGAATGCTTTGAACTTAACAAGAGACACTTAGACTAGACTTTTAGCGTAATAACTTAACTTAACTTATATACATAAGGTCTACATAATTTATATCTTGACCCTCTCCTCTATTTTTTATAGAATCTTATAAAACCGTGGATTTCTTTAAATAATTAAATAAAATATATTAAATTTTCATTTTTAATTAATTTATTAAAATTTGGAAATTAATAATAAATAAATTAAAATAGATTCTATTCTATATTTATATATTTCTTTTTCTATATTCTTTCTATTTATATATTAGAATTCTAAAATTTCAAATTTATTCTAATATAACTATATTCTAATATAACAAATATCTAATATAACTAATATAAATAATAATATAATATTAATAAATAATAAATATTTGAAATTATTATTAAATGAGAATTTTAATCAATTTTTTTCTACTTGTTCCTGAAGTAAAAAGAGTTCCATCTGTTCCTGAATAGCTTCTTTCAAAAGGGCTTCTGCTTCCCGAGTGAATGTCTTGGTAGAAGATATGATTTCTTGGAATTGAGGTTTATTCGTTTTTAAGTAGGCACGTAACTCAACAAGAAATTTCCTTACCTGTCCAATTTCTAATGAATCAAGATAACCATTCGTTCCGGTATAAATAGTTATTATCTGTTCTTCCACAGTGAGAGGGGCTGATTGGGATTGTTTGAGCAACTCGCGCAAGCGTTGACCTCTTGCCAATTGATTTTGAGTAGCTTTATCGAGATCAGAAGCGAATTGTGCAAAAGCTTCTAATTCTGCGAATTGTGCCAATTCTAATTTTAATTTA